GCATTGATAGCTTATCTCTAGAGCATAGCACTGAAGATGCTAAGGTGACAAAGATTGTCTCAAAGCAAGCCAGCGCTCGTTTGGTTGGAGCGCTGGCTTGCTTGTAATCGTATATCCCACTACTTATGGCACGAAATCCATTTCATTTAGTCGAGTTTAGCCCGTGGCCTCTTACAGGGTCTATGGGTGCTCTCTTTTTGACTTCTGGCTTAGCTGGTTGATTTCACGGTTATGGTTACATTACCATGATTTTAGGTCTTTTTTTAGTTGGGGTAACTATGATTCAGTGATGACGAGATGTTATTCGAGAAGCAACCTTTCAGGGGTTTCATACTATTAAAGTGTCAAAGGGGCTTCGTTGAGGAATAATTCTATTTATTATTTCAGAGGTTTGCTTTTTCTTTGCTTTTTTTTGGGCTTATTTTCACAGAAGCTTAGCTCCCAGAGTTGAATTAGGTTCATGTTGACCTCCTTCAGGTATTACTCCCCTTAATCCTTTCGAAGTTCCGTTACTAAATACCGGTGTACTCCTAGCTTCCGGTGTTACTGTTACCTGAGCCCATCACAGATTAATAGAGGGTGATAACCCGGGCGGTCTTCAGGGACTGATTGTTACAGTAGCTTTAGGGATTTACTTTACTTTCTTGCAAGCGGGAGAATATTACGAAGCCTCTTTCACTATTGCAGATGGTGCTTATGGTTCAAGATTTTTTGTAGCCACAGGATTTCATGGTCTTCATGTTCTTATTGGTAGAACATTCTTATTGGTTTGTTTAGTTCGAGTATGGTTACAGCATTTTTCTACAGGACACCATTTCGGGTTTGAGGCTGCTGCTTGATATTGACATTTTGTTGACGTTGTTTGGCTGTTTTTATATCTTTCGATTTATTGATGAGGATGTTAAAAAGTTAATATTTATACTCTAGGTAGGGACATATTTCTTAGATGACTGAGGTAATAAGTGTTAGATTTTTAATCTAAAAACGGCGACATCGCCTCTAAGAAGGATACATATAAGTTTAAAATAATGGATAAAGAGACTTGGTACTTTAATTGTAAAAGATTTGATTTGCATTCAAACAATAAGTTTCATAACTTTCAGGTCATAACATAAAAAGCGAAAAAGTTGCATACGGTTTCGGCCCGTAGTTTGGGAGTGTAAGTCTTCCTTTATGTTTAAATTAAATAATAAATGGAAGCCAAATTAGAGGTGTCTAGCTGTTAATTAGAAGATTGTAAAATATTTTTACCCATTTAGGAATGTGTTTATAGCAGTACTACGCCGGATGAACGGAAATCATTGATGTTGATTAATATGGGATAAAGATCTCTAGTACTAAGATATGTTAAGAACGCTATTAAGTAGAGTCATTGCATTAATCCTATCCTGTGTAGTAATGGGAGCAAAGCGAGCTATTAGGGATCGTGGGAAGAGATCACCCTTTGAGTGTGGATTTGATCCTATTAAATCGGCCCGTTTGCCGTTCTCGATGCGGTTTTTTCTTCTTGCTATTATTTTTTTGATTTTTGATGTGGAAATTGTCTTGCTTTTTCCAATTTTAGTTAGAATATCTAGAAGATTTTCTTCAAGCTTAGTTTTTGGCTTATTTGTTTTTTTAATTATCTTGGTATTAGGGCTATTCCATGAATGAAATGAAGGCTCTTTAGATTGAGCTCAATAAAGAAAAAACTTGGAGTGAAATAGGGCTGCTAACTTTGTTTTGGGTGATTCGATTTCATCCTTTTTCTTATGTTTTCAAGACTTCCGTTTGGGTACATGTTTTTATCTGTAATAGGACTGGGGACTTTGCTTTCTGTTTCTTCTATCCATTGATTAGGGATTTGAGCAGGCCTTGAGATCAACTTAATTGGCTTTTTACCAATGTTAGTTTATCAAAAAAGGACTGCCGAGAGAGAATCGGCAGTGAAATATTTTATTGTGCAGGCTTTAGGCTCTAGGTTTTTAATTTTCGGGAGCCTAATAGCTTTTAATATATCTTTTACTTGAGATGTTGTAAGAAAAATGTGATTGTCCGGGAACTTTGGTCTTATTATAATTATAATGGGATTATATATGAAATTAGGTCTTTTTCCCTTTCACTATTGACTGCCTGGTGTAATGGCTGGGTTGCCTTGAAATTCTTGCTTGTTATTAGCCACCTGACAAAAGTTAGCTCCCCTATTTCTGGTACTTTCCTTACTTGAGTTAAACCAATCTTATTTGGTTGGCTTGGTTTTGTGCTTGGTAAGAGCAGGATCAAGGTTAATTGGCGGACTCGGAGGTATAAATCAAACTCAAGTCCGGGCTTTATTAGCATATTCTTCTATTGGTCATTTAGGATGAATGGTTTTTGCTGCCATACAAGGAGAGTGGGTAATAAAAGCATATTTAGGTATCTATATATTGATTTCTCTGTCAATGTTCTTAAGGCTTTGATATAGAGATTCAGGTTTGATAAAACACATTAACAACTTAAAAAGAAATAGGCCTTTACAATTAAGAATTATATTGTTATTGTTATCACTGGGAGGACTTACCCCCCTTATTAGGATTTGTTTCAAAGTGACTTGTCATTATAAGAGTGAGGACAAGGCCTTGGTTGTCTTTTATTTTTTTGTTGATTTTGGGTTCCCTCATAAGGTTGTTTTATTACTTAAGTTTGTTTTTCACTATATTTCTATCAAGGCTGAAAAAAAATGGAATGGAGACAATTATGTTGAAAATAAAGGGGTTATTATCATTAATATTTTAAATGTTTTTGGAGGAAGATTAGTTTTAGTTAGAGGCCTATTAAACTTCTTATAATGCGTTGATTATTTTCTACAAATCATAAGGATATTGGAACACTATATATTTTATTTGGAATATGATCTGGGTTAGTTGGTACTGCTCTTAGGTTGCTAATTCGAGCAGAGCTCGGTCAACCAGGAGCACTACTTGGTGACGATCAATTATACAATGTTATTGTAACAGCTCATGCCTTTGTTATAATTTTTTTCTTAGTAATGCCAATAATGATTGGCGGATTTGGAAATTGATTAGTTCCTTTAATATTAGGGGCTCCAGACATAGCTTTCCCTCGTCTTAATAATATAAGTTTCTGATTATTACCTCCTGCTTTACTTCTTTTGCTATCCTCGGCTGCGGTAGAAAGTGGCGTTGGAACAGGCTGGACCGTTTACCCCCCTTTAGCTGGAAATTTGGCTCACGCCGGTGGTTCTGTAGATCTTGCTATTTTTTCTTTACATCTTGCTGGTGTCTCGTCTATTTTAGGTGCAGTGAATTTTATTACAACAATCATTAATATACGATGACAAGGTATACAATTTGAGCGTCTTCCTCTATTTGTATGATCAGTTAAAATTACGGCAATTTTGTTATTACTTTCGCTCCCAGTACTAGCTGGAGCTATTACAATACTTCTAACTGATCGAAATTTTAATACTGCATTTTTTGATCCTGCTGGGGGTGGAGACCCTATTTTATATCAACATCTATTTTGGTTTTTTGGTCATCCCGAAGTTTATATTTTAATTTTGCCTGGCTTTGGAATAATTTCACATATCGTCAGTCATTATTCTAGGAAGAAAGAAACTTTTGGTACCCTTGGAATAATTTATGCAATGCTAGCTATTGGTGTCTTAGGCTTTATTGTTTGAGCTCATCACATATTTACAGTAGGAATAGACGTAGATACACGAGCATATTTCACGGCAGCTACTATAATTATTGCTGTACCTACAGGTATTAAGGTTTTTAGTTGATTAGCCACGATTCATGGAGCTAAAATTAAGTATGAAGCCCCTATGCTTTGAGCTCTAGGATTCATTTTTCTGTTCACTCTTGGAGGATTAACTGGGATTATATTATCAAACTCTTCTTTAGATATTATATTACATGATACATATTATGTCGTAGCGCACTTTCATTATGTTCTTTCCATGGGGGCCGTTTTTGCTCTATTCGGAGCTTTTAACTATTGATTCCCACTCCTAACTGGAGTTACACTTCATAGTCGCTGAACAAAAGCCCATTTCTATATTATATTTATTGGTGTTAATGTGACATTCTTTCCACAACATTTCTTAGGTTTAAGTGGGATGCCTCGGCGATATTCAGATTATCCTGATTGTTACACGAAATGGAATGTTATTTCTTCGATCGGATCTATAATTTCTTTCGTAGCAGTTTTATATTTTATAGTGATTGTATGAGAAGCCCTAGTTTCTCAACGAAGCGTAATTTGAAGAACACATTTAAGAACTGCTCTAGAATGAGATAATATTTTACCGGCCGATTTTCATAATGCCCCTGAAACAGGAGCGTTAGTTACTTAATTTAATAATATGTAAAATCTGAAAGCTAATTAAACACATAAAATGAGCCTATGAGGACAATTAGGATTTCAAGACGCAGCTTCTCCTTTAATAGAAGAGTTAATTTTTTTTCATGATCATGGAATAATAGTTTTAGTTATGATTATTAGTCTAGTTGGTTATGCTGCCCTATCTCTTATATTGAATAAATACTCTTGTCGATCCTTAGTTGAAGGACAAGAGATTGAAACCATCTGAACTATTGTTCCAGCAGTGATTTTAGTTTTTTTGGCTTTGCCTTCATTGCGTTTGTTATATTTGCTTGATGAAGTTGGAAATTGTAGTTTAACTATTAAAACTATTGGTCATCAATGGTACTGAAGTTATGAGTATTCAGATTTTTCAAACATCGAGTTTGATTCATATATGATTCCCACTGATGAATTAGAGCCCGGAGACTTTCGTTTACTAGAAGTAGATCATCGAGTTGTTCTACCAACTCAAACTGATATTCGTGTTCTGGTAACATCTGCAGACGTAATTCATTCATGAACAGTTCCTTCTTTAGGTGTAAAGGTGGATGCTATCCCAGGCCGCCTAAATCAATTGGGGTTTTTTATTAAATATCCTGGGGTGTTTTATGGGCAGTGTTCAGAAATTTGTGGAGCCAATCACTCTTTTATGCCTATTGTAGTAGAAGCAGTTCCCTTAAAAAACTTTATAGAGTGAGTTGTAAATGTATCTGATTAATATTAAAAAGTTAGTTAAAATATAATATGAGGTTGTCAGCCTCACGTTACTAAATTAAACTTAGTACTTTTTAATGCCTCAATTATCCCCCTTAAACTGAATTCTATTATTTACTTTGTTTTGAACAGCAATTTTGACCCTATCTGTCCTAATCTGATGAACTAAAAAAATTTTTTTTCAAAGAGAGGCCTCTAAGCATAGTCTCTTAGAAGAAAATAAATGAAACTGATAAAAGAATGCTTGTAGATATTTTTTCTTCATTTGACGACAACAATCAAGTATTTATATCCTTATACATGTTGATATGAATTTTTTCATTATTAACAATTGTTATTTTCAGTTCCTCTTATTGAGTCTCTTCTCCTCGATGAGTGAGGATTATAATAATTTTTAAGGAAACAGGCTCTTCTCAGGTATTTCGATCCTTTGGTGCAAAAATAGGAGGGTTTATTAACATTGTTACAGGACTATTTCTATTTTTAATTGTAATGAATTTAAGAGGCCTAATCCCCTATGTCTTTAGACCAACAAGCCATCTAGCAGTATCCCTTTCACTGGGATTACCGTTATGATTATCTTTAATTGTCTCCGCTATTTTTTTTAGTCCTAGTTCAGTGATCGCAGGTTTGCTCCCTATGGGAGCGCCAGCTCCCTTAAATCCATTCTTAGTAATTATTGAGACAGTTAGAATTATGGTTCGTCCAATTACCCTTTCTGTCCGACTTACTGCCAACATAAGAGCAGGACATATTGTTTTAACATTAATTGGAAATTATTTAACAGCAAGCCTATTCTTATCTTCTGTTTTTTCAATGGCATTGTTATTAATGATTCAAGTTCTGTATACAATCTTTGAGTTCGGAATTAGCCTGATTCAAGCTTATATTTTTTGCTTATTAATTACCCTGTATTCAGATGAGCACCCTCATTAGTAGATAATTCATACTCTATTAAAAAATTAAGTTGTAAAAGAGTCTGCACTCATTTTTGGGGTATGAGCCCAACAGCTTATACTTAGCTTATTTTACAGTTTCGTCGGGAAGAATTAACTCCGTTAATAGATCTACAGTCTATCGCTTATATACTCAGCCACCGACAAGCAACACATCAAGAGATATCTCCTTCTTCGATTTTGCAGGTCGACGTTTTAAAATAAACTATGATGGGCAAGGTTTAAAGATTCTTCTTTATTTTAAGCTTTGAAGGCTTACAGTTTATAATTAACTTAAAACCTTACCAGGAGGATTTTGAACCTCTCCTAAGAAATCAAAATTCTTTGTGCCCTAACACCGCTTTGTAACCTATCTTTTTTAAATTTATTTAATCCTCTTACTTGGAAGGCAAGTGTACTTAGTCATACTCAAAAGATATTTCTGATAAATTATTTTATTCTTCTAAAATGAAAATTTAGTGTGCTATTATACACCACAGAAACTTTTAGATTTTACTTCTTTTTAAAGCGGTTACAAAAACTAAAAAAATTTTTAGGTAAGCAAGCATTCCTTACAGTAACAACATAGTAAGCTTGGCTCTGACTTAATAATATAGCAGGAACTCAGAAATACACATGGTTTTTATAGAAAGAGGCGAGGTAAAAGATAGTATATTTATAGCAAAAAGTTGTAAAATGATATCTTTTTAGGTATTATAAAATTTCACGATGCCTTGAAAAGTCCCGCTAACACCAGTGCTGAAGGTTAAAAAAAGGACGAAAGTTTGTCTTAACTTAGTTCATAAGATTTGGTTAATTTGGTGCCAGCATCCGCGGTTATACCAAGAAATCAAGTTATGTTGTTTGGTAAAAAGACGGTTAGACATTAATTTTTTAGTCTACTAATTATTTGTATAAGGGTAGAATTTGAATACGAATATATAAACTATACATGACCTATAAAGTTGAATCCGTGAAAGCCTTGAGGGAAACTGGGATTAGATACCCCATTATTCTTGGCTATAAAATAAAAAAATTTACCAGAGTACTACGAACCTAGTAAAATTTAAAACTCAAAGGGCTTGGCGGTGTTTTAGACCTCTCAGGGGAACCTGTCTCATAATCGACAATCCACGATAGACCTAACCCTGTTTTGCACTCAGTTTGTATACCGTTGTCGTCAGGTAACTTTCAAAAAATAAGAAGTTAGCGGTTAAAATTAATTATAAATTAAGACGTCAAATCAAGGTGCAGCTTACAACAGGGGGAGGATGGGTTACAATTATAAATTCATAAGAACGGAAAACACATTGAATAATGTATTTAAAGGAGGACTTGAAAGTAAAATAAAATACATAAACAATTTGAATAAGGCTCTGAAACGTGCACACATCGCCCGTCACTCTCGTTGAAAAATGAGATAAGTCGTAACATAGCAGGGGTAATGGAAATTGTCCCTAGATGAAAAACATAGTATATTTAATACATTTCATTTACACTGAAGAGCTACTTAACAATTGAGTTGTTTTTATAGGGATCTTAATAAAATAAAGCAGATATCATTTAGATACTACTTATCAAAACATTATTAGATTTAGTAAAGGTGATTAAAACTTATTATTTATTTTAAAAAAGTACTGTAGAGGAAAAAAATTAAATTGCAATAAAGAAGAGATTAAAATTCGTACCTTTTGTATCATGGCTTAACTAGATTTATATTAAACATATAATTTCTCGAAATCTGACGAGCGATCTTTGTTTATTATGTTAGTAACAAGAGACTAGTTGTAGCAAAAACTTTCTCAAAATCAAAGATGGAAATGAAATTTTATTCGCGTTAGGTGATAGCTAGTTCTTTACTAAAGGCATAAAAGTGCTATTAGATCAAAAATTTAGTTAGTAATATTGGTTACTAAGTATTATATGATCCGGGTAAATTTCTGAGGATAAGCTCAGAAATGCATCTAAATGTATAGAAAATTTATTATTGAATTTAAGCTTGAAAATAGTTATAATTTAGATTTTGTTATAATACCACAAAATATCTACAAATATAATTAATTTACTTTTTCTTTCAGTAAAGAAAACTCAAGAACTCAAAATGAGTTATATTTATGTTAAGATGAGTATTAAGTAAACTATGATTCTTAATTGAATTGTAAAAATAAATATCAAAGACTTATCTTACTTCTAAATTATAAAAAGGAACTCGGCAAACCCATATTCTGCCTGTTTATCAAAAACATGGCTCCTTGTAAAAACTTAAATAGGGAGTCCGGCCTGCCCAGTGAAGGTTTTTAACGGCCGCGGTACTCTGACCGTGCAAAGGTAGCATAATCATTTGCCTTATAATTGAAGGCTGGTATGAATGGTTTAACAAGAATATAGCTGTCTCTTTATAATTTGCTAGAATTTTATCTATAAGTGAAGAAGCTTATATAAAATTGAAGGACAAGAAGACCCTATCGAGCTTTAAAAAAACTAATAGACTAAAAGGTTATTAATAAAAAATAATCTATTAGATATTTTAGTTGGGGCGACTAAGGAACAGAAAAAGCTTCCTCTAACATATCAGAAAACTATGCAGGTATTGATCCAGAAATTTTGATTAAAGGAAATAGTTACCGTAGGGATAACAGCATAATCTTTTTTAAGAGCCCATATCGAAAAAAAGGTTTGTGACCTCGATGTTGGACCAGAATATCCTAAAGATGTAGCAGTCTTTAAGGGTTGGTCTGTTCGACCATTAAAATTCTACGTGATCTGAGTTCAGACCGGCGTGAGCCAGGTCAGTTTCTATCCTCAATTACTTAAATAGGTTTAGTACGAAAGGACCAATCTATTGCAAAAATTTGTAAAATCTGAAGAAATATAACGAAATTTTAAATAACAAATAATAATTAAGACTAGGATCAGATTAGCAAAATTAATGCAATTGACTTAGGATCAATAGATATAGGTGAAAGTCCTTTANTTGATATAATAAAGGTGGCAGATGAAGTGCATTAGGTTTAAGCCCTAAATATAAAGATGAAATTTCTTTTCTTTATAATGTATCTATCCATTGTTTCTTCTTTATTTTCTTATATCTGTATTTTATTGGCGGTCGCTTTTTTTACGCTTCTAGAACGTAAAGGACTTAGGTATATACAGCTACGTAAGGGACCTAACAAAGTTGGCTTAATGGGCTTACCCCAGCCAATTGCGGATGCTGCAAAGCTTTTAACTAAGGAAATCGCCAAACCAACAATGGCAAACTATTCTCCGTACTTTGCAGCCCCTGTCTTTAGTTTTATCTTAGCTTTATTACTTTGACAATTATATCCTAGATTGTACTCTTGCAGATATTTTAAATGAGGAATTCTTTTTTTTCTATGTGTCTCTGGCATAAATGTCTATGGAACACTTCTGGCAGGCTGGGCTTCAAATTCAAAATACGCGTTATTAGGAAGACTCCGAGCTATTGCTCAAACCATTTCTTACGAAGTAAGAATAGCTCTTATTCTTTTATTTCCCTTATTTTTGGTTGGCAGCTTTAATTTTATTGAAATCAAAGAATCACAATCACTTATATGGTTTACTTTTCTTATAATTCCCGTTTCTTTTGTTTGATTTGTGACTTGCGTAGCCGAAACTAATCGAGCTCCTTTTGACTTTGCTGAGGGAGAATCCGAGTTAGTTTCTGGGTTTAATATTGAATATGGAGCGGCTGGATTTGCCCTTATTTTTCTTGCTGAATACGCAAATATCTTAGTAATAAGCCTTTTTACTTCTCTGCTTTTCTTAGGGGGAAGTTCCTTCATTTTTTTCGAGAGTGACTTAGGATTTATAGTAAAAGTATTGTTTTTTGCTTTTCTATTCATCTGAGTTCGAGGTAGATATCCTCGTTTCCGTTATGACTTGCTTAATGAGACTAACTTGAAAAGGATTTTTACCTGCTTCCCTTTGTTTCCTACTTGTAATTGCAGCTATGTCCTACACTTTTTATTATTAATTCCGAAATTGTAGTTTAAATAAAATATTAGCATTGGAAGTTAACGATTAGGTATTAATCCTACATTTCGAAATGAGTGCCTTAATTATCTTTAGCCTAACACTCTCCGTTCTGTTTATGTTGCCGTTAATAATCCAACCTCTAAGTTTAGGGTTAGTAATTATTTTATCTACACTTTCAATGTGTTTAATCAGTGCTATTACTCTTTCCTCATGATATGGTTATATTTTATTTCTTATTTATGTAGGGGGTTTATTAGTCATGTTTGCTTATGTAGCAGCTTTATCTCCTAACGTACTTTTCGGAAGAAGCTCTCCGCTAATCTTTTTCTTAGTTTTATTATTTCCCTTAATAATCTTTTTCTATGTTTGCCCTCTAGTAGACTTATCATCAATTACTTATCTAAATTTTTTTAACGAATTTAAATTCTTAAAAATACACGGTATTGAAATAGTTTCTCCACACATGATTTCCATTTTAATTGGCTTGGCAATTATTCTTCTTATTAACCTCATTGTTGTTGTGAAAATTTGTTATTATCAGCATGCCTCTCTCCGCCCATTTAATAAATAATGCGAAGACCTATTCGAAAGGTTCATCCTGTTTTAAAATTAATAAATGGTGCATTTGTAGATTTACCTGCACCATCAAATCTCTCTATCTGATGAAATTTTGGATCCCTATTGGGTTTATGCTTAGTAATTCAAATCGCAACTGGACTGTTTTTAGCTATACATTACACAGCCCATGTTGATCTGGCTTTTAGCTCAGTAATTCACATCAGACGAGACGTGAGTTATGGGTGACTTCTTCGTGCCCTTCATGCCAATGGGGCTTCTTGGTTTTTTATTTGCATCTATCTTCATATCGGACGAGGAATATATTACGGATCTTATTTATATTTACATACTTGAAATATCGGGGTCATTCTTCTTTTTCTAACAATAGGAACGGCTTTTTTAGGCTATGTTCTACCTTGAGGTCAGATATCTTTCTGAGGGGCAACTGTAATTACTAACCTTCTTTCTGCAATCCCCTATGTTGGAAAGATGTTAGTAGAATGGGTTTGAGGTGGCTTTGCAGTCGACAATGCAACACTAACTCGGTTCTTTGCTCTTCATTTTTTACTCCCATTTGCTATTGCTGGCTTAGCTATACTTCATTTATTATTCCTCCATGAAACTGGCTCAAGTAATCCCTTAGGGCTTAATAGAGATGGAGAAAAAATCCCGTTTCATTCATATTATACTTTCAAGGATTTAGTAGGGTTTGTTACAGTGTTATTTCTTCTTTCAATACTAGCTCTTTTCTCTCCTCAACTTCTTACAGACCCTGAAAATTTTATTCCCGCGAATCCCTTAGTAACACCAGTCCACATTCAGCCTGAATGGTATTTTCTTTTTGCATATGCTATTTTACGTTCTATTCCTAACAAGCTGGGAGGGGTAATCGGTTTAGTTGGCTCTATTTTAGTCTTATTTATTCTACCTTTTACCCATTTCGCTAAATTTCGATCTATAGCTTTTTACCCCTTAAATCAAATTCTATTCTGAACATTTATCGGAATTTTTTTAATTCTAACTTGAATCGGTAGTTGTCCTGTAGAGGCTCCCTATGAACAAATTGGCCAGATTTTTACTGCTCTTTATTTTGTTTATTTTATTATTAATCCCCTCACCCAAAAAGTATGAGATAATATTTTAGATTATTAAAACAAAGTTAATTAGTTGTTCCTGGGGACCATTTGTCTTGAAAACAAATTCAGAGTGTTCAATTCACTCAACAACTTAAAGCAACAAGAAATATTTTATTCACCTTTGACTTACAAGACCAATGCTCTACATGTTAAGCTATTGTTGCCGATACGAAATGAGAACATTTTATTTAAGTTTACTTAGTATATTTGGCGTATTTATAGCCATTATAGCTCTTTCTTTACAATACAAACATCTCTTAAGAGTCTTACTAAGCTTAGAAGCGATTACTATAAATTTATTTATCTTGATGTTTTCTTTAACTAGAAACATTACCTTTAGCGGTCAAACTTCACTAATTTTGATTACCTTAGGAGCTTGCGAGGCCAGTCTTGGCTTAGCTATTCTTGTTTCTATTATTCGAGCAGAAGGCAATGATTACGTATCAAGATTTTCTATACATAAATGTTAGGTCTGCTTACCATAAATTTTCGGTTATTTTATTCCCTAGAAAGTTATCTTGATATATTAAAATATGATGTCTAGCCATTGCAAGCCTGATCTCTTTACTTCACCTAATGTCCCCTATTTATACTTATGAAACCAGCAACTCACTAATTGCTTATGATTCTATATCTCTAATTCTTGTCTCACTAACATTATGAATCTCCTTAATGATAATGTTAGCAAGACAAAATAGAATCAAAATTAATAATAACAACTACTCTATGTTTTCTACTACTCTTTTAACTTTAAATTTAGTTTTAATTGCTACTTTTGTTTCTTCAAGAAGTCTTTTATTCTATTTCTTGTTCGAAGCCTCTTTAGTTCCAACCCTATTATTAATTTTAGGATGAGGGTATCAACCAGAACGACTCCAAGCAGGCATATACATGATAATCTATACTGTTGCAGCTTCTTTACCTTTACTTTTCAGTATCCTATGAGCTACTCAAAATTTTAATTCTAGAGAGATACTAATAATAAACAGTCTGCGACTATATGTTTATAGTACAAGTAGTTCTTGAGCTTGAAGATTTCTGTCTCTGCTTGTATTTACTGCATTTTTAGTTAAACTACCTATATTTACAGTACATTTATGACTGCCTAAAGCACATGTAGAAGCTCCCGTAGCCGGATCTATAGTTCTTGCTGCAATCCTATTAAAATTAGGTGGCTATGGTATTCTTCGTACTTATCAGTTTTTCAATTTCATCTCGTCACATATGCTAATTATTATCTTTTCCCTAGCTTTGTGAGGAGGCGTTTTAACAAGAATTATTTGCTTTCGCCAGATTGATTTAAAGTCTCTAATTGCTTATTCTTCCATTGGTCACATATCTTTAATGTTAGCTGGAGCATTCTCTAATACATCATGAGGATGAAGGGGAGCTCTTATCCTTATACTTTCTCATGGATTTTGTTCTTCAGCACTCTTTGCTTTAGCAAATTATACTTATGAAAAATCTCATACTCGTAGTTTATTTTTAAACAAAGGAATACTTATACTCCTTCCAGCTCTTGCCATATGGTGGTTTCTCTTCTGTGTTATAAATATGGCAGCACCTCCAAGAATCAACTTACTTGGTGAGATTTTTATTTTTCCTTCTACTATTTTCAGTTCTAGATATTATCTTATTCCCTTAGGACTAATAAGATTTTTAGCTGCGCTATATAGTATATATCTTTATACTTCCATTCAGCATGGAGGAAGCCCTAAGTTTATCAAGCCTTTTAGTCAATTTAAACCTGCCGGATTTACGCTACTTTTTCTCCATTGAATCCCTGGAAACTTTCTGATTCTAAAAGGAGAAATGCTCTCACTTTGGATTTAAACATCAATATCAATGTCAAGTTAGTTTAAATGAAAATATCAGCCTGTGGATTTGAAGATAAAAACCATATTTTACTTGACCTATGTATATAAAACTAAAATCTTCATCCGTCAGATCTTTATTTTTAATTCTATATAGAATTTTATTATTTCCCTTTACTATAATATTCTTACTTTATGAACAAAATATTATCCTAGAATGAACAATCATCCAAATTAGATCTTGTATAATAACTTTTATATTTATTTTAGATCCTGTAAGTCTCAGTTTTAGGAATGTGGTCTGTCTGATTTCAGGTTGCGTAATACTTTTCTCTTCAAGCTATATATCTCACGACCCCTTTTTGAAACGATTCACATGAATTGTTATATTATTTGTTCTTTCTATAAACCTCCTTGTCTTCATTCCTAGGTTACCTGCATTATTATTAGGTTGAGACGGCCTGGGCATCGTTTCTTTCGCCTTAGTTATTTATTATCAGAACATAAAATCCTTGGGCGCTGGGATAATTACGATCTTAGCTAATCGTATTGGCGACGTCATAATTCTCATTTCTATTGGACTTTTAGTTCTTCAGGGTCATTGATTTATTATTTTAATGTCTGACTTTTATCTCACCGCATGAGTTTGCCTTTGTATCACCCTCGCTGCCATAACTAAAAGAGCTCAAATCCCTTTCTCTAGGTGGCTTCCGGCTGCTATAGCAGCCCCTACCCCAGTTTCTGCTCTTGTTCACTCTTCCACTCTGGTTACTGCCGGCGTTTTCTTAATCATCCGATTCTTTCCTTTCCTCAGTTCAATCAATGGATTTCAAGCTGCTTTGTTATTTATTTCTGTTCTAACTCTTCTCATGGCAGGCATTGGGGCCAATTACGAGAATGACCTAAAAAAAATCATTGCCCTATCTACCCTAAGACAATTAGGAGTTATAATAATAAGCTTAGCAATAGGAATACCATACCTTGCTCTCTTTCATTTATATACCCATGCTCTCTTTAAAGCTCTTTTATTTCTATGTGCTGGAATAATTATCCATAATAGCTCAAACACTCAAGATATTCGACACATGGGTTTGCTTTTTTCTCAAGCACCACTAACTGTAGCCTGTTTAAACATTGCAAACCTTTCTTTATGCGGAGCTCCCTTTTTAAGAGGATTTTACTCTAAAGATTTAATTCTTGAACTTTCGCTAATAAATCCAACCAACTTTCTTATAGTTCTTCTTATCTTTTTAGCTACAGGCATAACTGCGGCTTACTCATTTCGATTATCTTTTTGTTCCTTATGAAGAGAAGTAAAAGGAGGAGCCTTTCACGCAAAACAAGAACTAGATCCTTACGTAAACTGAGCTATCACAATTCTTGCTAGGGCAGCTATTTTTGGTGGGCAGTTTTTACAAAACATTTTTCTTCCCTTCTCTCCCGTTCCTTTTTTTCTTCCACTTCACCTAAAATTAATAACTATTAGTGTTATTATAATAGGCTTCTTTCTTGCCTTTATTGCCTGAGATACATCATATCAGAATTCCCATATTAATAAAATAAAATTTTTCTTTTCTACAATATGATTCCTAGCCCCCTTATCAGCCCAACCTTTAACTAAATTTTCCATATTATTAGGCACTAACATTATAAAATCTATTGATATAGGTTGACTCGAAATTTTAGGAGGGCAAGGAAGCATTAGTGTTTCTAGAAACCTGTCAACAATAAACCAAAAAATGCAAATTAAATCATTCAACTTCTTTATTATAAGAATAACGAGACTTAGATTACTACTATGCCTCTTTTTTGGATCCAGCCTCCTTAGCTAAGTTAGCTGAAA